CTGTTTCTGAAAATCTAGATGGAAATAAAGAAAATTCGAATTTAGAATTTTTCAAAAGAAAACAAAAAGAGGATCCTTTTTTTTTTTGTTTGTTTGAAAAACCTTTTGTAACTCTAGTTTTCGATTATAAAAGATGGAATCGACCAAATCGATATATAAAAAATGATAAAATTGAAAATACTGTAAGAAATGAAATGTCACAATATTTTTTTTATACATGCCAAAGTAATGGAAACGAACGAATATCTTTTACATATCCCCCGACCCTTTCCACTTTTTTTGAAATGATACAAAAAAAGATACCTTCATTTACAAGAAAAAAAAGAACCTCTGACCAAGTTTCTACTTATTGGAGTTTAATCAACGAAGAAAAAAAAGAAAACTTAAAAAAAGAATTTTTAAATCGAGTTGAAGCTTTAGATTTAGATAAGGAATGGTCCGTTGAAAATATACTGGAAAAAACAACTCGATTTTGCCATAACGAACCTAAAAACGAATATTTACCTAAAATTTATGATCCATTTTTGCATGGAGTCTCTCGGGGAAGAATCAAAAAATTCCCTCAATTCCAAATCATAACCGAAACCGATATAAAAAAAAATCTAGAAGGATCTTGGATAAACAAGATTCATGGTATACTTATGAAGATTAATTATCACAAATTTGAGCAAACAATAGAAAAATTTAATAGAGAATCTTTGTCAATAGAGAAAAAACTTTCTTTTTTTTCCGAACCTCAAGAAGAAAAAATTCATTCAGAAGAAGAAATAAAAATTTTCCAATTTTTATTTGATGTCGTTATAACTGATAGCAATGATCAAACTCTTATAAAAAATTTTATGGATTTTCACGAAATCCATAAAAAAGTTCCTCGATGGTCATACAAATTAATAAGTGAGTTGGAAGAATTGGAAGGCGAAAACGAAGAAAATTTAACAATGGAGCCTGGAATTCGTTCAAGAAAAGCAAAACGTGTAGTGGTTTTTACTGATAAAGAGCCCCATAACGAGGTTTATACTACTCTCAAAGATCTCAAAGATAATCAAAATTCTGATCAAAACGATGAAATGGCTTTGATCCGTTATTCACACCAATCTGATTTTCGTCGAGAGATAATTAAAGGATCCATGCGTTCCCAAAGGCGTAAAACTGTTATTTGGGAATTTTTTCAAGCAAAAATACATTCTCCCCTTTTTTTTGATCGAATAGATACACTTTTTTTTTTTTCGTTTGATATATGGGGGCTAAAAAAAAAAATTCTTCGCAATTTAATGTGGAAAAATAAACAAATTGATAAAAAAGACGAGGAACACTCAAAAATAAAAGAAAAAAGACGGATAGAAATTGCAGAAATTTGGGATAGTTTCCTATTTGCTCAAATAATAAGAGGTTATCTCTTATTAACTCAATCTATTTTTAGAAAATATATTCTATTACCTTTATTGATAATAATAAAAAATAGTGTTCGTATGTTATTATTTCAATTTCCCGAGTGGTCTGAGGATTTACAGGGTTGGAAACGTGAAATGCATGTTAAATGCACTTATAATGGGGTTCAACTATCCGAAACCGAATTTCCAAAAAACTGGTTAACGGATGGTATTCAGATAAAAATCCTATTTCCTTTTTATCTTAAACCTTGGCATAACTCTAAATTTCAATCATCTCGGAAGGCTCGACTAAAAAAAACAAAAGACAAAGGAGAACAAAATGATTTTTGTTTTTTAACAGTTTGGGGAATGGAAAGCGAACTACCGTTTGGTCCTGCCCAAAAAAAGCCCTCTTTTTTTGAACCTATTTCTAAAGAATTAACAAAAAGAATTAAAAAATTTAAAACTAAGTCTTTTCTGGTTTTAAGGATTTTCAAAGAAAGAGCAACAATTTTCCTAAAAGTCGCAAAAGAAATTAAAAACTGGATTTTCAAAAACTTTATTTTTATAAAAGGAAAAATAAAAAACCTTTCAAAACGAAATCTAATTCCATTATTCGTATTCGGCCCGAGAGAAATATATGAATTAAATGAAACTAAAAAAGATTCCATAATCAGTAATCAGATAATTAATGAACTATCTGTTCAAAATAAATCCATGGAGTGGACAAATTCTTCACTCAGCGAAAACAAAATCAAAAATTTGATTGATAGAATAAAGACAATAAGAAATCAAATAGAAGACATTTCAAAAGAAAAACAAAATCTAACTAATAGTTGTAACAAACCGCGTTATGATTCTAAAATAAGTGAGTCATTAAAAAATTTTTGGCAGACATTCAAAAGAAAAAATACCCGATTAATTCGTAAATCTATATTTTTTTTTAAATTTTGCATTGAACAACTATCTATAGCAATTTTTCTAGGTATCAGTAATCTTCCAAGAATTACTACACAATTTTTTTTTGAATCAACAAAAACAAGTATTGATAAATATATTTACAAGACTCAAGAAAAAAGAGAAAAAATTAATAAAAAAAAAAATACCATTTTTTTTATTTCGACTATAAAAAATTTAATCTCCAATAACAAAAAAATTAGTTATGACCTACGCTCTTTATCACAAGCATATGTATTTTACAAATTATCACAAATTCAATTTAGTAACTTTTCTAAATTAAAGGCTGTTCTTGAATATAACATATGCATAACATCCTTTTTTATTAAGAATCAAATCAAGGACTTTTTTCAAGAACAAGGAATCTTTCATTATGAATTGAAAGATCAAACCTTTTTTAATTCCGAAGTAAAGCAATGGAAAAACTGGTTACGAAGTAATTATCAATACAAATTACCTCAGATTGCGTGGGCTAGATTAGGAACAAAAAAATGGAAAAAGAAAATAAACCAAGATTCTCTAGTTCTAAATCAAAGTTTAATGAAAAAGGATTCATATGAAAAACATAAATTTGATAATTCCAAAAAACAAAGTTTTTTTGAGGACGACTCGTTATTAAATCCAAAACAAAATTTCAAAAAAGATTATATATATAATCTTTTTTGCTACAAATCCATTAATTCTACAGAAAATTTTTTTGACATGTCTATAGGCATTGCTCTAGATAATTGTTTAGTCTCTTGTTTTCTAGAAAAATATAATATTCGGGGTATAGGGGAATTTCGGCATAGAAAATATTTGGATTGGAGAATTATAAACTTTTGGGTTACAAAAAAAGTAAATATTGAACCTTGGGTTGATACCAAGAGTAAAAAGAGTAAAAAAAAAAATATTAATACTAAAGTTCAGAATTATCAAAGAATTGATAAAATAACTAAAACGGCCCTTGCCAATAAAAAAACTTTCTTTTTTGATTGGATGGGGATGAATGAAGAAATACTAAATCGTCGTATAACAAATTTTGATTTTTTTTTCTTTCCTGAATTTTTCTTTTTTTCTAATACATATAAAATGAAGCCGTCGGTCATACCAATCAAATTACTTCTTTTTAATTTTAATGAAAACATAAATGTTAATAAAAAGATCATTGGAAAGAAAAAAAGTTTTATACCATCAAATAAAAAGAAATCCCTTCTATTTTATAATCTAAATAAAGAAGAAAAAGAATCGGTCGGTGAAGTAGAGCTTGAATCAGATAAAGAAAAAAAAATAAATCCCGAATCAGCTCTATCAAACCAAGAAAAAAAAATTGAAGAAAATTATGAAGAATCTACGCTAAAAAAACGTAAAAATAAAAAACAATACAAAAGCAATACAGAGGCGGAACTTGATTTATTTCTCACAAGATATTCACGTTTTCAATTGCGATGGAATTGTTTTTTTAATCAAAAAATTCTCAATAATGTAAAAGTATACTGTCTCTTGGTTAGACTAAAAAATCCAAACGAAATAGCGATATCTTCGATTGAAAGAGGAGAGATGAGCCTAGACATTCTAATGATTGAGAAGAATTTCACTTTTGCAAAATTAATGAAAAAAGGAATCTTGATTATTGAACCTGTCCGTTTGTCTGTACAAAACGATGGACAACTTATTATATATAGAACCATAGGTATTTCGTTGGTTCAAAAAAAAAAAAAAGCTATATTGATAAAAAAAAATTTGAAAAATCCATTACAAAATATCAAAACAAAACTGTAAATAGAAAAAAAAACAATTATGATTTCTTTGTCCCTGAAAATATTCTATCCCCTAAACGACGTAGAGAATTTCGAATTCTAATTTGTTTCAACTTAAAAAAAAAATCTACGAGGGGTAGGAATTCAAGATTTAATAAAAATATGCAAAACTTGACCAAAGTTTTGTATAAAAAGAAAGATCTTGCTAAGGAGAAAAATAACCTAATTAAATTAAAATCCTTTCTTTGGCCCAATTTTAGATTAGAAGATTTAGCTTGTATGAATCGCTATTGGTTTAATACTACTAACGGAAATCATTTCAGTATGATAAGAATACACATGTATACGCGATTTCCAATTCATTAATGATAGATCCTGTTTATATTTAATATATTAAGTTACGGTATATGAAAACAACTGTATTAAATATGAGGGATTGTTTTAAATTCACTCTTTATACATGATATTAATTTAGTCAATGACATAGATACCAATCGGAGCGGATCCATAAAAAAATTAACAGAATCCTACTTTGTTAGATCTAAATTTAGATCTTTTTTTATAATATGAATAATTAATTATTGATAATTAAATTCAGATCCTTGTACAAAAAAACTAACATTATTATTACTGATCAGTAAAATTCATATCTTTCAATTCATATTAAAAAGGGAAGGATTTCTTTTTATGATAAAAAATGCATTCATTTCATTTCAAGAACAAAAAGAAGAAAGCAGGGGATCTGTTGAATTTCAAGTATTCAGTTTTACTAATAAAATACGAAGACTTACTTCACATTTGGAATTGCACAGAAAAGATTATTTATCTCAGAGGGGTCTACGAAAAATTCTGGGAAAACGTCAACGACTGCTGGCTTATTTGTCAAAAAAAAATAGAGTACGTTATAAAGAATTAATTAATCAGTTGAATATTCGGGAATTAAAAACTCGTTAAATTCAAAAAGTTTGAATTAGTTAATTTTTTAGATCTTGAATTTTTTGATAAACTTCTTTTTCAGCAATCTAATTCATGCCAGAACGAATCAAGGAAAAACTTATGAAGAGACCAGTTACAGGAAAAGATCTTATGATAGTCAATATGGGACCTCACCACCCATCCATGCATGGGGTTCTTCGATTAATTGTTACTCTAGATGGTGAGGATGTTGTTGACTGTGAACCTATATTGGGTTATTTACACAGAGGAATGGAAAAAATTGCAGAAAACCGAGCAATTATACAATATTTACCTTATGTAACGCGATGGGATTATTTAGCTACTATGTTTACAGAAGCAATAACAGTAAATGGACCAGAACAATTGGGAAATATTCAAGTTCCTAAAAGGGCCAGCTATATCAGAGTAATTATGCTAGAATTGAGTCGTATAGCTTCTCATCTGTTATGGCTCGGTCCTTTTATGGCAGATATTGGTGCACAGACTCCTTTTTTCTATATTTTCAGAGAACGAGAATTTGTATATGATCTGTTCGAAGCTGCCACCGGTATGAGAATGATGCATAATTATTTTCGTATTGGAGGAATAGCGGCTGATTTACCTTATGGTTGGATAGATAAATGCTTGGATTTTTGTGATTATTTTTTAACAGAAGTTGTTGAATATCAAAAACTGATTACACGAAATCCTATTTTTTTAGAACGGGTTGAAGGAGTTGGGATTATTGGTGGGGAAGAAGCAATAAATTGGGGTTTATCCGGACCAATGCTACGCGCATCCGGAATACCATGGGATCTTCGTAAAGTTGATCGTTATGAGTCTTACGATGAATTTGAATGGGAAATTCAGTGGCAAAAACAAGGAGATTCATTAGCTCGGTATTTAGTACGACTTAGCGAAATGAGAGAATCCATAAAAATTATTCAACAGGCTCTGGAAGGACTTCCGGGGGGTCCCTATGAGAATTTAGAAAGCCGAAGCCTTGATAGAAAAAGGAATCCAGAATGGAATGATTTTGAATATCGATTCATTAGTAAAAAACCTTCTCCTACTTTTGAATTATCGAAACAAGAACTTTATGTAAGAGTTGAAGCCCCAAAAGGGGAATTAGGAATTTTTCTCATAGGAGATCAAAGTGGTTTTCCTTGGAGATGGAAAATCCGACCACCGGGTTTTATTAATTTGCAAATTCTTCCTGAACTAGTTAAAAGAATGAAATTGGCTGATATTATGACGATACTCGGTAGCATAGATATAATTATGGGAGAAGTTGATCGTTAAAATGATAATTTATGCAACAGCAGTCCAAACTATAAACTCTTTTGTTAGATTGGAATCTTTAAAAGAGGTCTATGGACTCATATGGATATTTGTTCCTATATTTTCTCTTGTATTGGGAATCATAACAGGTGTACTAGTAATTGTATGGTTAGAAAGAGAAATATCTGCAGGAATACAACAACGTATTGGACCTGAATACGCCGGCCCGTTGGGAATTCTTCAAGCTCTAGCCGACGGGACAAAACTACTTTTCAAAGAAAATCTTCGTCCATCTAGAGGAAATCCTCCTTTATTTAGTATTGGACCATCTATAGCAGTTATCTCAATTTTACTAAGTTATTCAGTAATTCCCTTTAGCAATAACCTTGTTTTAGCGGATCTCAATATCGGTATTTTTTTATGGATTGCCATTTCAAGTATTGCTCCTATTGGACTTCTTATGTCAGGATATGGATCAAATAATAAATATTCTTTTTTAGGTGGTCTGCGAGCTGCTGCCCAATCGATTAGTTATGAAATACCATTAACTCTATGTGTTTTATCAATATCTCTACGTGCGATTCGTTGAAACATAAACGTTTATTTTTTACTAAAATTCCGGTTCTTCTAGCCGAATAACGAAATATATAAATATAGTTATCTTTTGGGTTAATCTTAATAAAAGGAATTTGATAGTTATATATGAGTGAAAAAAACTGCTCAGAAATTAGCAGTAAAAAGAAAAATTGAGTCTCATTTCCTATGTACAAAGGTTAAATGGAAATAAACATAAGCGTAAGAATCACTTTACCCCAAGGTTGGTTGATTTAGTCATCCTGGCTTGAAGCGGGTTAAAAATATTTAACCGTATAACGTTTTTACTATCAGTTATATAGATTAACATACATGTATTACAAAGTGCGCGGCAATTAGGTAAAAGTGAGTGGATGGTTAGAAACACCAAAATACACAAAGAATTTGTAATAGAGATTAACCAAATTGAAAAGGATATTTATGCATAACATAAGATAAAAAAAAGAAGGTTAATTGGGGCTTAAAATTAGTAGAAATGATCAGACAGTACTCCCCAAGATTCCGATTCAGAGTATGCTCCTATCCACCTATAAATGTAATGACTATCAGAAACGAAATAATCCTTTATTTTTTATAAGTCCGCCGACTTTTTTCTAAAAAAGAAAGAAGAATAGGAACGAAACAAGGATATATTTTTTTCATAAATTTCGAAAATCAAATATAATTTCTATCATGAATAATAAACTAATAGGATATCTAATTCTTTTTCGTAATCGAAAACCGTGATGGGCTTAAATACCTATTTTTTTTTTTACTTTATTTTTACAAGGAGTATTTTATTAAAGGATTAAGTTATTACTCAACAAATAGAAATTCTAATTTGTAAAGGATGAGATGAATTCCGAAGCACTTTTTTATTCTTAGAATTTGAGCAGACAGAATTCCATTGGTATAATTCGGGATCCCAGATATATTTTTATTTAATCCATTTTTAGAATACATCATATCCATCTAAATAATACTAATCTGGTCCTTAGATTTATTTATCGCCCCCGAGGAGCCGTATGAGGCGAAGCCCTCATGTACGGTTTTGTAATAGCGGTGAAAATAGTAATGTTATCACCGACTAGGATTATCTAACAGTTTAAGTACAGTTGATATAGTTGAGGCACAATCAAAATATGGTTTTTGGGGATGGAATTTGTGGCGTCAACCTATAGGTTTTATCATTTTTCTAATTTCTTCCCTAGCAGAATGCGAGAGGTTACCGTTTGATTTACCAGAAGCGGAAGAAGAATTAATAGCAGGTTATCAAACTGAATATTCAGGTATCAAATTTGGTTTATTTTACGTTGCTTCTTATCTAAATCTATTAATTTCCTCGTTATTTGTAACAGTTCTATACTTAGGCGGTTCGAATATTTCTATTCCCTATATATCTATTCTGGAGCTATTTCAAAGGGATCAAATTTTTGGAACAACAATTGGTATCTTTATTACATTAGCTAAAACTTATTTGTTCTTGTTCATTTCTATCGCAACAAGATGGACTTTACCTAGGCTAAGAATGGATCAACTATTAAATCTTGGATGGAAATTTCTTTTACCTATTTCTCTTGGTAATCTATTATTAACAACTTCTTTCCAACTCTTTTCACTATAAATTGAAAATAAATCCAACATATTCATTATTTGATTTGTTTTAAACAAGAAAAAGAAACAAAGATAAAATTATTCATAGATAATTACAATATGCTTCCTATGATAACCGGATTCATGAATTATGGTCAACAAACCCTACGAGCTGCAAGGTATATTGGTCAAGGTTTCATGATTACCTTATCCCACACAAATCGTTTACCTGTAACTATTCAATATCCCTATGAAAAATTAATAACATCGGAACGTTTCCGTGGTCGAATTCATTTTGAATTTGATAAATGCATTGCTTGTGAAGTATGTGTTCGAGTATGTCCTATAGATCTGCCTGTTGTTGATTGGAAATTGGAAACTCATATTCGAAAAAAACGATTGCTTAATTACAGTATTGATTTTGGAATTTGTATATTTTGTGGTAATTGTGTTGAGTATTGTCCAACAAATTGTTTGTCAATGACTGAAGAATATGAATTTTCAACTTATGATCGTCACGAATTGAATTATAATCAAATAGCTTTGGGTCGTTTACCAATGTCAGTAATTGACGATTACACTATTCGAACAATTTTGAATTCACCTCAAAGAATTAATGGGTAAACCCATTAATTTTATTAACAAAAGAATTTTATAAAGAATTTAATTATAAATTTGTATTTATATAATAATATTATAATAATATTAAGTATTAAGGCTCATTCTTTTAATATAATATATTCGTAATTACTTTCTTGAAATAGATAGGTTGAAAATACACTTTAGAATAAAAAAAAAGAGAAACTGTATAATAATTGTATCTACATCAATTCATATCCATTAGATTCTAATTTCACTCTATTAGAAACATATAAAAAACGAATTTCCCGGTTAAATTAATAAGGTCATGAAAAGGATTTCGATTTTTTCTTATTTTAATAATATAATGGATTTGCCTGGACCAATACATGATTTTCTTTTAGTTTTTCTGGGATTCGGTCTTCTAGTAGGAGGTCTGGGAGTGGTCTTACTTCCCAACCCAATATTTTCAGCTTTTTCCTTAGGATTTGTTCTTGTTTGTATATCTTTATTGTATATTCTATCAAATTCCCATTTTGTAGCTGCTGCACAACTCCTTATTTACGTGGGGGCCATAAATGTTTTAATCATATTTGCTGTGATGTTCATGAATGATTCAGAATATTCCACAGATTCAAATCTGTGGACCGTTGGGAATGGGATTACTTCGTTGGTTTGTACAACTATTCTTTTTTCATTAATGTCTACTATTCTCGATACGTCATGGTACGGGGTTATTTGGACTACAAAATTAAACCAGATTCTAGAGCAAGATTTAATAAGTAATAGTCAACAAATAGGAATTCATTTATCAACCGATTTTTTTCTTCCATTTGAACTCATTTCAATAATTCTTTTAGTTGCTTTGATAGGTGCAATTTCTGTGGCCCGTCAATAAAAAACGGTCGAATTAGTAAAGACCAAAGAAAACTTTGTGTATGTTATGATATTTTTTTCCGTTCATTCAATTAAATTGGATTGAATATTACTTCATATTTAAAATATTAATTTTTATATTTGATATATATTTGAAAATTTTTTTACCTAATATAGTTTTTATTCGTACTTTTTTTTTATATTCTAGTTGATTGAATCCGGTGAATTATTTTTCATATTTAAATGAATCCAAATTGATAAGGAGTTGCTGAATGATACTCGAACATGTACTTGTTTTGAGTGCCTATTTATTTTTGATTGGTCTTTATGGATTGATCACGAGTCGAAATATGGTTAGGGCTCTTATGTGTCTTGAACTTATACTGAATGCAGTTAATATGAATTTCGTAACTTTTTCTGATTTTTTTGATAATTCCCAACTAAAAGGGGATATTTTCTGCATTTTTGTTATAGCAATTGCAGCCGCTGAAGCAGCTATTGGATTAGCTATAGTCTCATCAATTTATCGTAATAGAAAATCAACTCGTATCAATCAATCGACCTTATTAAATAAGTAGCATAAAAAATTTTATAGATTGAAATTTGCATATATAATAGGTTCTGAGCTACTAGATTATATTTGTGAAAATCTCAGAAATCAAAGTATTTTAGCCCCATTTTTTTATCAATTGAGCCAGAATTCATTACAAAAATTCTATTAAAGGAAAGCATTGCTTCATCTAGTATTTTAATATATCATTCAATTAGAAGTTTACTAGATTGAAAATTTATGACATTCAAAAAACTATTGATCCTATGTCACATTCAGTAAAAATTTATGATACCTGTATAGGATGTACTCAATGTGTCCGAGCATGCCCTACAGACGTATTAGAAATGATACCTTGGGATGGATGTAAAGCTAAGCAAATAGCTTCCGCTCCAAGAACCGAGGACTGTGTTGGTTGTAAGCGATGTGAATCCGCCTGTCCAACGGATTTTTTGAGCGTTCGGGTTTATTTAGGGAATGAAACAACCCGAAGTATGGGTCTAGCTTATTGATACGTTACCGAAAACCTCATTTGAATAAATTTTGAATACATTTTCTTTTTTTTTATTGACAAGTACTCGTACTCAAAAAAATTAAATTATATTTTTTTATTTATATATTTTTTTTGAGTACGCGTTCTTTGGACCTGGTGTATCTTGTCTTTACCACGAATGATTTTCCTTGGTTAACAATAATTGTTGTTTTTCCAATATCTGCCGGTTCGTTAATGTTATTTCTCCCACATAGGGGAAATAAAGTCAATAAATGGTATACTATATGCATTTGTATTTTAGAACTTCTTCTAACGACCTATGCTTTTTGTTATAATTTTAAAATGGACGATCCATTAATTCAACTGTCCGAAGATTATAAATGGATAAATTTTTTAGATTTTTACTGGAGAATGGGAATAGATGGACTTTCTATAGGAACGATTTTATTGACGGGATTTATTACTACTTTAGCCACTTTAGCGGCTTTTCCAGTTACTCGGGATTCCCGATTATTCCATTTCCTGATGTTAGCAATGTACAGCGGTCAAATAGGATCATTTTCTTCTCGGGATCTTCTACTTTTTTTCATCATGTGGGAATTAGAATTAATTCCCGTTTATCTACTTTTAGCCATGTGGGGTGGAAAGAAACGTCTGTATTCAGCTACAAAATTTATTTTATACACGGCAGGAAGCTCCATTTTTTTATTAATAGGGGTTTTAGGTATAAGTTTATATGGTTCGAACGAGCCAACATTAAATTTAGAACTCTTAGCTAATCAATCTTATCCTGTTACACTCGAAATACTTTTTTATATTGGATTTCTTATTGCTTTTGCCGTCAAATCACCGATTATACCTTTACATACTTGGTTACCTGACACCCACGGCGAGGCACATTACAGTACCTGTATGCTTCTCGCTGGAATCTTATTAAAAATGGGAGCGTATGGGTTGGTTCGAATCAATATGGAATTATTACCTCACGCTCATTCTATGTTTTCTCCTTGGTTGATGGTAGTCGGTACAATCCAAATAATTTATGCAGCTTCAACATCTCCCGGTCAACGTAATTTAAAAAAGAGAATAGCCTATTCTTCTGTATCTCATATGGGTTTTATAATTATAGGTATTAGTTCGATAACGGATCCTGGACTTAATGGAGCTATTTTACAAATAATCTCTCATGGATTTATTGGTGCTGCACTTTTTTTCTTGGCAGGAGCGAGTTATGATAGAATTCGGCTTGTTTATCTTGATGAAATGGGTGGAATGGCTATCTCGATTCCAAAAATATTTACAATGTTTACTATCTTATCTATGGCTTCCCTTGCGTTGCCAGGTATGAGTGGTTTTGTTGCAGAATTAATCGTTTTTTTTGGAATAATTACCAGCCAAAAATATTTCTTAATTTCAAAAACTTTCATTATTTTTGTAATGGCAATTGGAATGATATTAACTCCTATATATTTATTATCTATGTTACGCCAAATGTTCTATGGATATAAGTTAATTAATGTCAAAAACTTTTCTTTTTTTGATTCTGGACCTCGAGAGTTATTTCTTTCAATCTCCATTCTTCTACCAATAATTAGTATTGGGATTTATCCTGACTTTGTGCTCTCATTAGCAAGCGACAAGGTCGAATCCATTTTATCTAATTACTTTTATGGGTAGTTTTCAGGAGATAAAAAAAAGCATTAAATTGAATTGTAATCAGAAGTCTTTGGTCTTTGTCTTGTGAGAACCTTTTGAATCATTGTACTACTTGATTCAAAAGGTTCTTGATGATTGACTACTAAAAACGAAATAGGATTTCTTAACTTAATATGAAGTTAGATATAGATGCTATTCTTTATTTATTTGAATGTGGATTCTTTTTTTCTATATTTAATTCGATGTAAAAGAACCATAACTATGTAAACCTATTCCTAAAAGATTGACGCCAAAATAGCATATCCAAATTAAAAGAAAACCTATCGAAGCCACAATTGCAGAATTTATACCCCTACTATTCCTATTTGTTTTAATATGTAAATAAATTGCGAATATGATCCAAGTAATAAATGCCCAAGTTTCTTTTGGATCCCAGTTCCAATACGAGCCCCAGGTCTCATTAGCCCATACAGCTCCTGAAAGAATGCCGACGGTTAAAAAGATAAATCCAAGACTAATAATACGAAAACTCCAATAATCTAATTGTTCAATCAATTGATACCTATAATAATTTCTAGAAAAACTAAAATTAATGTTTTGTTGTAGTAAAAAGGAATTTCTTTCATTTAGGTAGTAAAATACATCAAAAGAAAATAATTTATTTAATAAAGAATTGTTTTTTATATTCTTTTTCCAAAAATCAGGTCCGACTTTGCGAAATGTAATCACTAGAAGAGCCATTGATAATAATGATCCGCATAAGAGAGCGCCATAGCCTAATATCATCATACTTACGTGCATCATTAACCACTGGGACTGGAGAGCTGGTACTAATATTGTCGACTGAGGCATTTTGTTTAAAAGACCTGAAGTAGCAAAACCCTGAATAAGAAAAGCACTTGGCGCAGTTATTACGTTTAAGTGCTTTTTTTGTTTTTTATTAAAACAAGAAACCATATGAATAATTGAAAAAGCCCACGAAAGAAAAATTAATGATTCATATAAATTACTTAATGGAAAATGTCCTGAATAAATCCAACGGGTGAATAATAATCCTGTTATACCAACAAACGTAATTACGATTCCTTTATCTGATGAATCAAAAAATCCTATGATTTCATCTAAATTAACTAAAAAAGTTAAAAAATAAATTGTCAGTACAATTGAAACGACCGAAAAAGATATATGAGTTAATATGTGCTCTAAAATTGAAAAAATCATAAAAAATTTGTTAAAAATTAATAAATTTATACTAGGTTTTACCCGATTTTAGAAAAAAGGGTCGGGTATTATTTTGATTATAAAACTTATAATATCTCTTTTATAAGATCTTATGCCGCTACTCGGACTCGAACCGAGATGCTTTAGCACTGCTTCCTAAGAGCAGCGTGTCTACCAATTTCACCATAGCGGCAACTTGTTCAAAACAATACTAACAAGTTTTTTTTCAATCGTCGAGATTAAAATTTAGCCAATTGCCCGGAATTTACAATTGATTTAATGAATAAAAACTTTTTTTATTAGGTCTTGTGGGTTTGAATTCAATTAAGATCTTTTTTTTATCTGAATTATTTAAAATTTTTTAAATTCACTTTTTGTCCTTTATATTTTTTTCTAGAATACAATGACAAATTTAACTAAATTCAAGTAATTGGAACTTCAACCCAACGACAAAACCCTAAATGCTTTTTATCATTTTATCAGTTCCATAAAAAAAATGATAAAAATATTTATTTTGATGCATCTTTTTAGCTTGTACAAACATAAAAATTCACTTAAATTAATTAATTTGAAGAACCTATTGATTTTGCTTAAAGATCTTTGATTTACTCATAATGAGTAAATCAAAGATCTTTATTTATAAGGTAGTGATGAGGAAAATAAGAACCCCCTCCTTTTTTGAACTAAAAAAAAGTGAACCAAAAGAGGAGAAAAATAAAGACCATATATAGATAAAAAAAGAAAGGTTCACATTTTTATATGTATTCTCAAAAATTTGTTTTTAAGTTAGGCTAATTTTAATTATTAGAGTATTGTTTATTTATTTTGTTGTACAAAAAAACTTTTTGAATTACCTGTAGAAAGTGATTTCCCTAACGAAAAAGCTTTCAACGATGTCGAATATCCCTTCCTTTTCCAAATATTTTTACGAATACGCTTTTTCGAGATAGAAGTACGTTTTTTTGGAACTGCCATTCAAAAATGAAAAAAGTTTTTCAGTGGTATAATTGGATGTCAAAGACATTTATTATTCTATTCTTTCGTACTCCAATATTGAGTTATTTTTTCTTTAAAATTTTATTATATATATATTATAAAAAAAAAAAGATATTCAAAAGTTGAAAACCTAACTGTTTTTTTTTACTTTTTTTTTCAAATTTTTTATTTAACCTTTGAAATCCGTCCGAGAGTGATCATTTAATTAATCTATGCTGGTAGATTAGATTATCAAAAAAATTATGCGGTTTCTTCGCATCATATGTCAAAAAAAATCGATTATAATAATCTTTCTTGCAAAAAAAAAGCTCACTTAGTGTACTGGAAGACAATCCCTAAATTCCAAAATTTAAATTTATTCCTTAAAAATTCTAAATAATCAAAAGAAAATAACTTCGTTTTAGGTAAAGTTTTTTTAGTATCTAATTCATATTAAGTTTAAGTATTTTTTTTGCGTGTAAATCTTTGTTCTATTCTTAATATATGTATATAAATTATTATAATACGAAATTCTAATTCACTTTTGCTGTATCTGCATAAAATCAAAAATTTTTTATATTTCGTAGTAATAAAAAAACAAATAATTTTTTTACAGTAACTGAGTAATATTAGTTAATAACTTTTCATTTTTTTTAGTTGAATATATATTTCTTTTCAAAGATTTCTGAAGGAGTCTACTAATAAAAAAATTTTTATATTTAGGTTTAAAATCTCGTGCTTTTATATTGGATCCTTTGAAAAAAAAAATATATATATACAAACCAGTGAATAAGAAATAAAAAATTAAAGAATAAAATAAAAAGGATTTTTTATTTTATGGAACATACATATCAATATTCATGGATCATCCCTTTCATTCCACTCCCAGTACCAATTTTATTAGGGGTTGGGCTTCTACTTTTTCCGACAGCAACAAAAACCCTTCGCCGTATGTGGACTTTTCTGAGTATTTTTTTGTTAAGTATAGTTATGATCTTTTCACTCTATCTATCTATTCAACAAATTTTTATAAGTTGCATTCATCAAAATGTGTGGTCTTGGACCATAAATAATGAATTTTCTTTTGAGTTCGGTTACTTTATTGATCCACTTACTTCTATTATGTCAATATTAATTACAACTGTTGGGATTTTGGTTCTTATTTATAGTGACAATTATATGTCTCATGATCAAGGATATCTGAGGTTTTTTGCTTATATGAGTTTTTTTAATACTTCAATGTTAGGATTAGTTACTAGTTCTAATTTGATCCAAGTTTATTTTTTTTGGGAATTAGTTGGAATGTGTTCATATTTATTAATAGGTTTTTGGTTCGCACGACCTGTTGCAGCGAATGCTTGTCAAAAAGCTTTTGTAACTAATCGTGTAGGGGATTTTGGTTTATTATTAGGAATTTTAGGTCTTTATTGGATAACTGGCAGTTTCGAATTTCAGGATTTGTTCGAAATATTAAATAATTTAGTTTTAAATAATAGAGTAAATCTCTTATTCCTTACTTTGTGTGCTTTTTTTTTATTTGTGGGTCCTATTGCCAAATCCGCACAATTCCCCCTTCATGTATGGTTACCTGATGCCATGGAAGGCCCTACTCCTATCTCGGCTCTTATACATGCTGCTACTATGGTAGCGGCGGGAATTTTTCTTGTAGCTCGTCTTCTGCCTCTTTTTATAGTTATCCCTTCTATAATGTATATAATATCTTCGATAGGTATAATAACAGTACTTTTAGGAGCCACTTTAGCTCTTGCTCAAAAAGATATTAAGAGAGGTTTAGCCTATTCTACAATGTCTCAACTGGGTTATATGATGTTAGCTCTAGGTATGGGGTCTTATCGATCCGCTTTATTTCATTTGATTACTCATGCTTATTCAAAAGCTTTGTTGTTTTTAGGATCTGGATCCATTATTCATTCAATGGAAGCTATAGTTGGATATTCTCCCGATAAAAGCCAGAATATGATTCTTATGGGTGGTTTGACAAAACATGTCCCGATTACAAAAACAGCCTTTTTAGTCGGAACCCTTTCTCTTTGCGGTATTCCCCCCCTTGCTTGTTTTTGGTCTAAAGATGAAATTCTTAATGATAGTTTGTTATTTTCGCCAATTTTTGCAATAATAGCTTGTTCAACAGCAGGATTAACCGCATTTTATATGTTTCGGATTTATTTACTTACTTTTGAAGGACATTTAAACACTTATTTTATAAATTACAGTGGAAAAAAAAGTAGCTCCTTTTATTCAATCTCTTTATGGGGTAAAGAAGAAGAAAAAAACCTTAATAGAAATTTTTGGTTAGTACCGTTATTAACAATGAATAATACGAAAAGAGCTTCTTTTTTTTGCAAGAAAACATATAAAATTAGTAATAATGTAAGAAATCAAACTTTTATTACTGTTGAAAATTGTGGACTTAATCCAAGAACTTTCTATTATCCCCAGGAATCAGACAATACTATTCTATTTCCTATGCTTGTATTGCTTTTATTTACTTTGTTTATTGGAGCCATAGGAATTCCTTTGAATCAAGAAGAAATAGACTTTGATATATTATCAAAATTATTCACACCGTCGATAAACCTTTTGCATAAAAATTCGCAAAGTTTTGTAGATTGGTATGAATTTTTGAGAAATGCAACTTTTTCCGTCAGTATAGCTTTGTTTGGAATATTTATAGCATACT